ACTATGCGTTTTTGGGATCTACGCGCTCCCTGGTTAGAACCTCTAAGGGGTCCCAATGGTTTGGACTTAAGTAGGCTGAAAAACGACATACAACCTTGGCAAGAACGACGTTCCGCGGAATATATGACCCATGCCCCCTTGGGTTCTTTAAATTCTGTAGGTGGTGTAGCTACCGAGATCAATGCAGTCAATTATGTTTCTCCTCGAAGTTGGTTAGCTACCTCTCATTTTGTTCTAGGATTCTTCCTATTCGTAGGTCATTTATGGCACGCGGGAAGGGCTAGAGCTGCTGCTGCGGGATTTGAAAAAGGAATTGATCGTGATTTTGAACCTGTTCTTTCTATGACTCCTCTTAACTGAGGGAATAAATCCAAGACTTGAAGTAGGACTTAATTTGATTCCACCTCGGTAGATTGGGTCATACCTAAAAAAAAAGATATTACTATTTCCTTTCTTTCCATTTTTCTCTCTAACTTATTTTTTTTGGCTCGGCTATCCTACCTAGCCGAGCCATTCACCTTTATGATACTGAACCTGGTAAACCAATACAAAACAAATCCGTTTGTATTTGCCGAGCAAAAGGAGAGAGAGGGATTCGAACCCTCGATAGTTCTTTGTTCTGAACTATACCGGTTTTCAAGACCGGAGCTATCAACCACTCGGCCATCTCTCCAAAAGATAATTTAGAAAAAATTATTCTAATTTTCTTATTTATTCTACCAATATAGAACAGGACCAAAGCGTAGGAATGGATACCATGACTATATTATAGAATATAGAAAAATACTGGGGTGAAGGGATAAGTCCATTTATAACTATCTATTTAGAGATATAGATACTTTTAAATGCATAATCTAGCACGATCATTGCCGAAGTAAAAAAAAGAAAAAAAGAAACTACTCCCGACCCCATGTCCGAATAAAGCGGTTAAAAGTGTGTTAATAATTCATATAAAAAATTCATATTCATATAGAATTTAGAATTAATGTATTCATGAAAAAACGGAAAATCCCTCTATGATACATTTTCCTACAATTATATCTTTTTTTTTTGAATTAAGAGATGGATTAAATGGTATAGTTCTTTTGTTGGTAACTTGGAGGATTAGAAAGATGACTATTGCTTTCCAATTGGCTATTTTTGCGTTAATTGCTACTTCATTAATCTTACTGATAAGTGTACCCGTTGTATTTGCTTCTCCTGAGGGTTGGTCGAGTAACAAAAATGTTGTATTTTCCGGGACATCCTTATGGATTGTATTAGTGTTTCTGGTAGGTATCCTTAATTCTCTCATCTCTTGAACCCCTTATTTTACAGATAAAAAAATGAAATGACCCCCCCCTCCGAATCCGAAATTCTTTCGATTATGCGAGACACCTTAAAATAAAATATAAGCCCTCAAAATGCATAAGAATGCAAATAAAAAATGAACACAAAATTAGAGGGAGGGGTCCAACAAAAAACCTTATTATAAAATGATACCGGAAAACAGGATAAAAAAGAATATGAATTAGAATTCTCAAAAATCCCATTTCTTTATTGTTATTGTTTTATGCTCATTTTTATTAAAAAATGACTTATTTTAGATTTTAAAGTTAGAACTTTTTATTTAAACTTTAAAATAATAATATTTGATTAGAATATCAAAAAATCATAACTAGTTTATTCTAAAATCTAAAAACTTTTAATATTAATTAATTAAATTATAAATTATATAAGAAGTAATATAATAGAATATACTTTAGTTTTAGTAATCTAAATTCTAAATCTAAAATATATTAGAAATATAGAAAATATCTTCTAAATAATAAATACTAGATAAGAAACTTCTAATAATCTATATAGAATTTCTAACAATAATAAGTAAAATATTATAAAATATTAATAGAGTTCTAATTCTACTAATTAATAATTATTATTGAAATAATATAATATAGAAATAAATATAGAGAAAATCCATTTCTATCTATTTCTATCTATGATATATAGATAGAATAGATAGAAATAGAGTGAAAATTATTCTTTCATTTTGAATTTTGATTTACTCTTTTTTAGTATATTTTATAAAGAATAAAAAAATGCGGATATAGTCGAATGGTAAAATTTCTCCTTGCCAAGGAGAAGACGCGGGTTCGATTCCCGCTATCCGCCTAGGGTAATGTAGGTAATGTATTTGAGGTAATTTTGAATTCAGATAAATGAGTCAATAGAATTGACCGTGATAGTAATAGTATATATAGTGGTTTTGTCCTCGTCCTTCTTTTCTGTTACTAAAAAAAGAGGTAATTAATTGTTAATTAGTAGTTAACAGAGTAAAGTAAAAAGAGTAAACCCCCCCTTTTTTTACAAAAAAACTTGTTGCGGAGACGGGATTTGAACCCGTGACTTCAAGGTTATGAGCCTCGCGAGCTACCAAACTGCTCTACCCCGCGATGAAGATAAGAACTGTCAACTAAAGGATAAACAAGGTTTTAATGTCCCCTTTACCATATCTGTAAAA